AATACCGCTTTCAATTTCAAAGAGCTCTATTTCCGAACAGATTTGCCCTATGCGCCAGAGGCCTCTTAGGGGATATCCCTAAGGAAAACCTTTAATCTAAGGAAAGAAAGCGGTGAAGACTATATCCTTCCACCCATCTCAGACACTTCATACTAAGGTGCTATACTATAGGATATTAAATCCTATAGTTTATTAAATCTATAAAATGACAAAGATCCTGGAAAAACCAACTAGTTGCTCCCCGTAACAAAATATCATAATAGATATCTTGGAGATACCCTGGGATTTGAACAGCTTCGTTTCCCATTAGAGCCTGAATAAGCTCGGGTATGCTCCACTCCGGTTTTAATTGTTTATTTGAGAGTAGAACCAACTCTGCGCATTTATCGCAGATTTCATGAAATAATAGGTCTAATTCAGGCGGAGCGCTTTCCGCGTCCGAAACAGTTGAAGAAAGGGTCGAAGAGGCTTTGGATGCAGGGAACGAAAAAAGAGCACTATCCATAAATAGTAAATCACTAGGCGTTGGATTACCATAAACCACTATTTGTTGATTTTCCATTTTTTTGTCAAGAAAAACAAATGATTCCCCCCAGACAGAAAGAGACTCCTTCCTGTACGAGTAGTGAAGAATTATAGAGAGCTGTGGTTGGTTGTTGACCAACGGAAAGCATGGGAGTTGGAATGCACAAACGAAAGGGGATGCAAGCAAGGCACATCGAAGTAACCTATCGGCATAGAACTGCGGATATGAGGTTTCTATTCTTATATAAGATATTTGTTTTCGCAGATTAGTTGTAGCAAATCAAATCAGCTGTCGCATATCCGCTTTTATTGGTCCTTTTGACATAAGATTCTCGGCCGCTCAATAGACGGACGGACTCTCTTTCTTTTTTACGCAATATCTTGAAGTAGCAGAGTGACTACTGATTTCTGCTCGTAGTTCCTCTCTTGTTAGTGTACTCGTGATAGAGTACTCGTGCAAGAGCGCTTACAGCAGCTCGTAGCTATTATATGCATGGGGGTGACGATATATTGATTGCACGAGCTAGCCAGTCCTTTTCTTGCTTCCATCCGCCTATTACTATTAGGTTAGGTGGGCCGATCTTAGGCTTGACAGCTCGAAGCTTTGTAATATAGCATCAGCGAAGTATTTGAGTAGCCTCTTGGCCGATTACAACGGCACGCTTACTGACAGGGATTCTAGATCCTAGAAGGCCCCCTTGTAGATCAATTTTTAGCCGAGGTTGGTCCGGCCTTCGCAGGATCGTAACCATGTTTACATTTAAATAGTCGGTCTGGTGATCGACAATCTCTTCAATGACTGCGGAAGATGGTTCTTGTGTGACTGGTCTCAGCACACCCATTTTCCTGAAGCGATCAAATACTTCTTGGGCAACTTAGAAGTCTACGGTTACACCGTAGGTTCACCTTCTGATTCGGGGTTTACGCCGTAGTGGTAATGAATATACACCGGCGCTGCTTGCGCGGTCTTGGGAAATGGTTGCTTGTCAATCAACATCTGTTTTCCCTTTTCGGGAAACTTCAGCAAGCCTCCATCAATCTTGTCCTGTATTGCGTGGCAGAAGGCTACGCAGTCAGCTGTGGCGTGACTATTACTGGCAGCCCTTTTCTTGCTTACTAGTCAAGGCGTTTTCTTGATTCATAGCTCCTGTAAGGCTTCGAGCTTCTATAAAGCTCGCTTCGCTCTCTCCGCTTACACGATACACTCCCTAAAAAAAATAAGATGACGAGATCTTTAGTTGATGGACGCTCTAACCATCTTTCGGCTTGTGATCAATCCATAGAAAGAGTGGTGCCCCCTCATGGAATTTCTCATACAGCAAGAAAGCAAAGAAAAAAGAAGCAGCAAGCCCTGAGCCCTTATAGCGATAGCGCACCCCCTTACCGTTTTATCTGCTAACAACACCCAAACTCGTTCCTCTAGAACTGCTCAGCTGGATAAATTCACTTATTTCACACAATTCAATTCTTCTGGTTCGGAGGGTTTTTCCTCTGTTCGGAACAGCTTTCTTTCTCTTTATCGGACGTTTTCTAGGAACGGGCAGCCACCCAAAAATTTCCACCATCCTCACTTTTTTCTTATTTTTAACTAGTTTAATCCTTATTTATCGAATGAGAGTTTCGAAGAGAAAGAAGAGTTCTTTTCTTCGTAATTCTCATTCTCATTTTATTATTATCTACTTTAGCGAAAAATTTCTTTTTTCTCTGATGACAGGAATTACCATTTTGCAAGTCTCTTCCGGATCCAGTGAAAGTGGAAATCCAACAAGTCTTCCGGCTTTGGAGTCTTCCTCGAGCAGTGAATCATGGGCTACGTTTAGAGCCGAAATAGCAGCCGAGAACGAAGCTGAGATTTATGCTCGCATACGAAGTCTCCAGAGCCATTATTACTACAACCTTCCTCCCCAGAATAATCCTGGGGAGTATGAGGGGCTTGTTCGCGATCACTTGGATCAAGCTCTCGATGTTCCCCATTATAGGACCATCCTGGATATGGAATATTTTGAACTCACAGTATTAGAAAGAAAGGGTCTATTGCAAGCAAGATAGGCTCTTCAATCTTATGCTTGGTGAGCAAAAGATTTATCGTATCATGGAACTTTCTCCATATACGAATATCCGGAGGGAGGCGTACGACTTCCTTGAGGGTAAGGTGGAGCCGGTGGGCTCTTTGCAGCATTCCTTTCAGCGAAATATCATGGAGGGGACCCTCAATTTCTTTATTCAGGATTTAAACCTGAACGGTAGAAATTCACAAATCTACCGTGAATTTTACTCCCACTTTACCGATGAGGTATTCCGCCTTAAGTTGGGATTACCCCTACCTTAAGGGTCTTTTTGGATCAGA